TATGCAGCTCTTTTATGTGGATCATTATTATCAGTAGCTCTTCTAGTCATTACATTTCAAAACACTATAACTCCCCTTGGTAAAAGAAAACTTTTATTAAACGAGTCCTTGTTCTTTGAGAAGATCCAATCCACGAATGAAGAAAACAACATTTTACAAGGCACCTATCTCTTTTCTCTTAAGAATTATTATAGGTCCCAGTTAATTGAACAATTAGATCATTGGAGTTCACGTGGTATTGGTCTAGGATTTATCTTTTTAACCATAGGTATTCTTTCAGGAGCAGTATGGGCTAATGAAGCGTGGGGATCCTATTGGAATTGGGACCCAAAGGAAACGTGGGCATTCATTACTTGGACCATATTCGCGATTTATTTGCATATTAAAACAAATATAAATTTGAAAAGTGAAAATTCTGCGATTGTGGCTTCTATAGGATTTCTTATAATTTGGATATGCTATTTTGGGGTCAATCTATTAGGAATAGGATTACATAGTTATGGTTCATTTTTATTAAAAAATTGAATTGAAGAAAGGACCTAACCTGACGAATACAACCACAGAACAGGGTATATCCCATATACATATAAAAAGAAGTAGGCCTCGTCGAGAACCATTTCAATCAAGTAGTATAGTGATTCAAATGGTTCTCACAAACGTCAAACTATCCGATTCAAATTCTAATTCGTTTTTTTGCGTTACGTAAAAAAGTTTTTTTAATTAAAACTATCTATAAAAAAAATTCGATAGAATAGCTTGTACCTTCTCAACCGATAATGAGAGAACGAAATCGGGGTAAATGCCAATACCTATTACTGGTAGAAAGATAACTAGTGAAACAAATAACTCTCTCGGACCCGAATCAAAAAAAGAAGAGTTTGCACTATTTAATAACTTGTATCCATAGAACATTTGGCGTAACATGGATAATAAATAAATAGGAGTTAATATCATTCCAATTGCCATGCCAAAAGTAATTAGGACTTTTGACATTAAAAAAAATTTTTGACTGGTAATTATTCCAAAAAAGACTATTAATTCGGCAAAAAAACCACTCATGCCCGGTAACGCAAGGGAAGCCATTGAAAAAGTAGTGAAGAGGGTGAATATTTTTGGCATTGAAACGGCTATTCCGCCAATTTCGTCGAGATAAACAAGACGTATTCTATCATAACTAGTTCCTGCTAGGAAAAAAAGCGCAGCACCAATAAATCCATGAGAGATTATTTGTAAAATGGCCCCGTTGAATCCCGTATCAGTTATAGAACTAATTCCGATAATTATGAAACCCATATGAGATACAGAGGAATATGCTATTCTCTTTTTTAAATTACGTTGACCCAGAGATGCTGAAGCTGCATAGATTATTTGTATTGTGCCTACTATCACCAACCACGGAGAAAATATAGAATGAGCGTGAGGTAATAATTCCATATTGATCCGAACCAACCCATAGGCTCCCATTTTTAAAAGGATTCCGGCTAAAAGCATACAAGTACTGTAATGTGCTTCTCCATGGGTATCTGGTAACCATGTATGGAGAGGTATAATCGGCAATTTGACAGCAAAAGCAATAAGAAATCCAATATAGAATATTATTTCTAATCCCGCTGGATACGATTGATTAGTTAACGTTTCCAAATTTAATGTTGGTTCGGTAGAACCATATAACCCAATACCCAGAACTCCCATTAACAAAAAAATGGAACCCCCTGCAGTGTACAAAATAAACTTTGTCGCTGAATATAGACGCCTCTTTCCTCCCCATATGGATAAAAGTAGATAAACGGGAATTAATTCTAATTCCCACATTAGAAAAAAAAGTAAAAGGTCTCGAGAAGAAAATAATCCTATTTGACCACTATACATTGCTAACATCAAGAAATGGAATAATCGGGAATCCCGAGTAACCGGCCAAGCCGCTAAAGTAGCTAAAGTCGTGATGAATCCCGTCAGTAAAACGGGTCCTATAGAAAGCCCATCTATTCCCAATCGCCAGTGGAAATTAAAAAAGCGAATCCAGTTATAATCTTCGGCCAGTTGTATTAATGGGTCGTCTGGCTGGAAATGATAACAGAATACATAGGTTGTTAGTAGGAATTCTAAAATACATATACACAAAGTATACCATCTAATTACCTTATTGCCCCTATGAGGTAGAAAGAAAATGAATGAACCCGCAAATATAGGCAAAACGACAATTAAGGTTAACCAAGGAAAAAAATTCATGGTAAAGACAAAATACACTTGGACTAAAAAACCCGTACTCGAATAAGCCGAAAATAAAATATAGATTTTTTATTTCGTTTTAATTCGAGCGCGGGTTTTTGTCGATAAAAAAATCAAAGGGATTCGATTGGAGTTTTCTGGAACGTATTAATAAGCTAGACCCATACTGCGAGTTGTTTCATGCCACAAATAAACCCGAACACTCAAAAAATCGGTTGGACAGGCGGATTCGCATCTCTTACAACCAACGCAGTCCTCTGTTCTTGGGGCGGAAGCTATTTGTTTAGCTTTACACCCGTCCCAAGGTATCATTTCTAATACATCTGTGGGGCAGGCTCGGACACATTGAGTACATCCTATACATGTATCATAAATCTTTACGGAATGTGACATTGGATCTATACCTGTTTTTGAATCTCATGAATTTTCGATCTAGTATAACCCTGTATTGTATGTAAATGAATTATCTATTTAAAGACCAGACGAATCGATGATTCACCAGAATTTGTCGAATCAACTTTTTCTGGGTCGGTTTTGAAAAGAGGTACAAAATACTTTGATTTCTGAGTTTTTTGAAGATTCTACATATCTAGTAATCTAATTTGAATTGCTAACTATTCAAATTTCTATAATACTAATATTATAAAAAATAATACTACTTATTCAACAAATTCGATTGATTAATACGAGTTGATTTTCTGTTACGATAAATTGCCGAAACAATAGCCAGCCCAATAGCTGCTTCAGCGGCTGCAATCGCCATAACAAAAATGGAGAAAATGTTTCCTTTCAACTGACGACTATCAAAAAAGTCAGAAAATGTTACGAAATTTAGATTCACCGCATTCAATATAAGTTCCAGACACATAAGAGCTCGAACTAAATTTCGGCTTGTGATTAATCCATAGATACCGATCGAAAATAAATAGGCACTCAAAACAAGTACATGTTCGAGCATCATTGAGCAACTCCTTATCAATCTTGATTTATTTCATTTCAATATGAACAAGAATTTAATTCACTCGAATATAACAAAAAAATACGGAGCAAAGAAAGATGGTAGTAATAGATTGACTTTTCTATTTTCTATTATAGTATACATAAATGAAAATAGAATTGAAGGAATACGAGAAAACGGAATAACGTTTGCTTTGGAAGGATGCTTTTCAAGATTTTTCATTTTATTGACGGGCCACGGCAATTGCACCTATCAAAGCAACTAAAAGAATTATAGAAATGAGTTCAAACGGGAGAAAAAAATCTGTTGATAAATGAATTCCAATTTGTTGACTATTATTTATCAAATCTTGTTCTATAATCTGGTTGAATTTTGTAGTCCAAATAATTCCGTACCAGGACGTATTTAGAATAGTACTAATTAATAAAACAAAAATACTGGTACAAACTAACAAAGTAATTCCGTCCCCAAGAGTCCAAAGACGGAAATTTTTGTCATATTCTAACCCGTTGACGAACATTACAGCAAATATTATTAAAACATTTATAGCTCCTACGTAAATAAGGAGTTGTGCAGAAGCTACAAACTGAGAGTTTGCTAGAATATAGAATAAAGATATACAAACAAGAACCAATCCCAACGAAAAAGCAGAAAAAATTGGATTGGTAAATAATATCACCCCTAGGCCTCCTACTATAAGACCTGATCCCAGAAAGACTAAAAGAAAATCATGTATTGGTCCAGGTAAATCCATTCGATGAAAAAAGATATAAAAATCGGACTCTTTCATGATCTTATTGAACTGACCAGGAGAAAATAAGTTAAGTTGATCTATTTACCTAGTTGAATGCAGCATGCGAATTGATGTCGGTGCGGTTAGTAGACTAATCACGTTCTTTATCTGAAAGGCTAGTTCGAATATAGTTGAAACCATTACATTAAAAAAAATTTCCAAGTAAATCCTCCATTTTCATGAACCACTCAGATCAATAGTTTTTATGTTTAGTTATTTTTCTTTGTAAATAACTAAAAATAAAAACCTTAGTAATCAAAAATGAATCAAGGTATTTCTTTTTTATTTAATTGAGGCCAATTCAAGATCGTTCGAATTGTGTAATCGTCAATTATTGAAATTGGTAAACGGCCTAAAGCAATTTGATTATAATTTAATTCATGACGATCATACGTAGAAAGCTCATATTCTTCAGTCATTGATAAACAATTTGTTGGGCAATACTCAACGCAATTACCGCAAAATATACAGATTCCGAAATCAATACTGTAATTAAGTAACCGTTTCTTTCGAATATCTGTTTCCAATTTCCAATCTACAACAGGTAGATCTATAGGACATACACGAACACATACTTCACAAGCAATGCATTTATCGAATTCAAAGTGGATTCGACCACGAAAACGTTCTGATGTGATCAATTTTTCATAAGGGTATTGAATAGTTACAGGTAAACGATTGGCGTGGGATAAGGTAATCAAAAAACCTTGACCAATGTACCTAGCCGCCCGTACTGTTTGTTGACCATAATTCAGGAACCCAGTTACCATAGGGAACATATCCTAAATATCGATAAAAATTTTTTTGTTTGTTTCTTTCTCTTGTTGGAGACAAGTTATCAATTTAGTTACTAGTGAATAGAAAATATTCTATTTTGCTTATATTATAGTGAAAGGAGTTGGGAAGAAGTTGTTAATAATAAATTACCTAACGAAATGGGTAAAAGAAATTTCCATCCAAGATTTAATAATTGGTCCATTCTCAGTCTAGGTAACGTCCATCTTGTTGTGATGGAAATGAACAAGACCAAAAAGGTTTTCGCCAGTGTAATGAAAATACCAATTGTTGCTACAAAGACTCCATCCCTTGCATTTATTTCAAAAAGGTCAGGAACAAATATGTACGGAATAGAAAAATTCCAGCCTCCCAAGTAAAGAACTGTTACAAATAATGAAGAAACTAGTAGATTTAGATAGGAAGCAACATAAAATAAACCAAATTTAATACCCGAATATTCTGTTTGATAACCTGCTACTAATTCTTCCTCTGCTTCTGGTAAATCAAAAGGCAATCTTTCACATTCAGCTAGAGAAGAAATTAGAAAAACGAGAAATCCTATAGGTTGACGCCACAAATTCCACCCCCAAAAACCGTATTTGGACTGTGTCTCAACTATATCAACTGTACTTAAACTGTTAGATAATTCTAGTCGCTGATAAGATCACTGTTATCAGCGCTATTACAGAACCGTACATGAGATTTTCACCTCATACGGCTCCTCGAGGGTCCCACATAAATCTAAGGACTGCTTCGATATTATTTAATCTTTCTATTTCTATTTTTGTAGGATAAATAGCGTCAAAAGAAATCGAAAGGTCCTGAATTAGACCAACGGAATTCTGTCTGCTATACTAAAGGGCTTCTGAATTTATCTCATCCTTTACTTTTTGTTATTCGGTTTTTTTATTGAGACTTCATTTTAAACCTTCATAAAGCACTCTTTTTAGAAATAGTAATAGCTATCTCGTCCTATCCTTTTTGATTACGAAAATCAATTACCATGCAGTGTAGCTCTCTTAATACAGTTGGACAGCAAGAATAATCAAAAATTTTGCAATTCCATTTTTTCTATTTTTATTTCTTTTTTTGCTAAAAAAAGTAAAGGATTACTTCGTTCCTGATAGTCATTCACTTTAGCGGTGGATAGCAGCATACTCTAGATCGGAATTTTGGGGAGTACTACTTGATCATTTCTACTAATTTAAAGCCCCAATTAGTATTTCGTTTTTGCGGAATTTTTCCGAGAACTTAGAAAATCTCTATTACTAATCCTTTGTGTACCTTGGTGTTCCTAACCATCCACTCAGTTTTGCTCAATCTCTTCGACAATTCGTGTCATGTATAGTAATAAATGATAGCATGAACTCCAAAGAATCGATCCGTTTAACCCGCTTCAAGCCATGATAACAAATCCACCTGTCTTGGGGTAAATAGTTTTTCTTTACTGCTTCTATTTGCTTCTATTAACCTTGGCGTAATTCTTGTACATAGGAAATGAGATTCAATCTTTTTACTGCGAATTTCGAAGCTGTTTTCTTTCACTCATCTAACTATCTGGTTTAGTTCATTCTTAGAAAACTCTCGAAAGGAAAATGGTGTAAAACTTATGCCTCAACGAATCACACGTAGAGATATTGCTAACACACATAGAGTTAATGGTATTTCATAACTAATAGATTGGGCAGCAGCCCGTAGACCACCTAAAAAGGAATATTTATTATTTGATCCATAGCCTGACATAAGAAGTCCAATGGGAGCAATACTTGAAATGGCGATCCATAGAAAAACACCATTACTGAGATCGACTAGAATCAGTCGATAGCTAAAAGGAATTACTGAATAACTTAGTAGAATTGATATGACTGCTATGGAGGGTCCAAGACTAAATAATCCCCCATCTCCTCTTGCTGGAAGAAGGTTCTCTTTGAAAAGTAATTTTGTTCCATCTGCTAGAGCTTGAAGAATTCCCAAGGGGCCAGCATACTCAGGTCCAATACGTTGCTGTATCCCTGCGGATATTTCTCTTTCTAACCATACAATTACTAGTACACCTATTGTGATTCCCAAAATAAGAATCAAAATAGGTACAAGCATCCATAGAGTCCCATAGACTTCTTTTAAGGATTCCAATATAGAAAAAGAATTAATAGCTTGTACTCCTGTTGTATTAATTATCATTTCAACGATCAATTTCTCCCATAATGATATCTATGCTACCTAGTATTGTCATAATATCAGCCAATTTCATTCTTTTAACTAACTGAGGAAGAATTTGTAAATTGATAAAACCCGGCGGGCGAATTTTCCATCTCCACGGAAAAGAACTCTGATCTCCTATCAAATAAATTCCCAATTCGCCCTTTGGGGCCTCGACTCTTACATAAAGTTCTTGTCTCGATAACTCAAACGCGGGAGACGGCTTTTTACTAATGAATCGATATTCAAAATTATTCCATTCAGGATCTCTTACTATATTAAAGCGCCGGCTTTCCAAATTTTCATAGGGCCCCCCGGGAATTCCTTCTAGAGCTTGCTGAATAATTTTTACGGATTCCACCATTTCCCCAATTCGGATTAAATAACGAGCTAATGAATCGCCCTCTTTCTGCCATTGAACTTCCCAATCAAATTCTTCATAACATTCATAATTATCAACTTTACGAAGATCCCATTGTATTCCGGAAGCCCGTAACATTGGTCCTGACAATCCCCAATTTATTGCCTCTTCTCCGCCAATAATGCCTACCCCCTCGACTCGTTCTAAAAAAATTGGATTTCGCGTAATAAGCCTTTGATATTCAGCAATTGCTGTTAAAAAATACTCACAAAAATCCAAACATTTATCTATCCAGCCATAAGGTAGATCGGCAGCGACTCCTCCGATGCGAAAATAATTATGCATCATTCTCATGCCAGTGGCAGCTTCGAATAGATCATATATCAATTCTCTTTCTCTGAAAATGTAGAAGAAGGGGGTTTGTGCGCCAATATCCGCCATAAAAGGTCCAAGCCATAATAAATGAGAAGCTATACGACTTAGTTCCAACATAATAACTCGGATATAGCTAGCCCTTTTAGGTACTTGAATATTTCCTAATTGCTCTGGTGCATTTATAGTTATTGCTTCTGTGAACATAGTAGCTAAATAATCCCAACGTGTTACATAAGGCAAATATTGTATAATTGTTCGGTTTTCCGCAATTTTTTCCATTCCTCTGTGCAAATAACCCAGTATTGGTTCACAGTCAACAACATCTTCGCCATCTAAAGTAACAATGAGTCGAAGAACGCCGTGCATTGATGGGTGGTGAGGCCCCATATTGACTATCATTAGATCTTTTCTTGTAACTGGTCCAGTCATAAAATTTTTCCTTATTTCTTCTTCCATGAATTGCTGAAAACAAAAAGAAGTTCATCAAAATTGAAGATCGAATAAATCAAAGAAAAGAATTATTCAAATTAACGTTTTTTTATCTCTCGAATATTCAATTGGTTAATTAATTCTTTATAGCGTACTCTATTTTTTTTTGAAAAATAAGCCAGAAGTCGTTGACGTTTTCCCAAAATTTTCCGTAGACCTCTCTGAGATGAATAGTCTTTTTTGTGTAATTCCAAATGTGAGCTAAGTCTCCGTATCTTATTGGTGAAAGAGAATACTTGAAATTCAACAGACCCTTTCTTTTCTTCTTGCGAAATAACCGAGATGAATTCATTTTTTGGCATAACTATAGAAATCCATATAAATATATATATATAACTTCGTCAATTTTTTTATTAATTTCCTATTTTTATTTTACGAATATGAATTTGACTGATCAGTAATAATAATGCGAGGTATTTTGATCTGGTATACACAATAATCAATCCGAATTTCCTTATTGATTCATTTTATGATCTAATTGATACGTCATTGAATTAGTATTCATGTATCAAAAAAGGATGTAAGACAAGGCATATGCGCAGCTATTTATCCACCCGATATCGATATATAGGGTAGGGGATATATAAGACAATTGTATCATCAATCAATTTTCAATCGTGGATACATATGTATCCTTAACATACTGAAACGACTACCATTATTAGTATCAAACCAATAGCGATTCATACAAGCTAAATCTTCTAATCGATAATTGGGCCAAAGAAAGAATTTTAATTTCATTAATTTCATTTTATCTCTATCAAGATCTTTGCTTTCATCCAAAAATTGACCGCAGGTTTTTACCTTGTTCCCATTGCAAAATACTGCATTTTTATCCACACAATTACTATTCCTTGAATTGAAACAACTTAGAATTCTCAATTCTCTACGCCGTCTAGACGATAAAAGATTTTCAGGAACAAGCAAATCATAATGATTTTTGTTTATATTTTTCGTCATCATTTGGTGTCTTGCAATCGATTCCTCAAAATGATTCTTATCCATAATTTCTCTGTATCTTTTTTGATTCTTTTTTTGTTTAATCTCATGAACCAAAGAAATCCTTATGGTTTGATACATAAGAAATTCTACATTATGTTTTACAGGTATACGAACGGGTTCGATAATAAATATTCCCTCTTTTAGGATTTTTGAAAGATTCAAATCCCGGATTAGCATTGGATCCAGAGTTAACTCCTCCTTCTTAATAAAGCCGAAACCAAACTTTGTTGTCATTCTGCTTTCCTTTTCCCATTCAAGTACGGACAGCGCATAATCGAATAATTCCATAGTCAAAGGACTCAGCAGCCATTTCAATTGCAAAGCAAAAGATCCTTTCATGAACGCATCTAAGTCTATTTCCCAAGTCCAAATGCTTTTGGATTTCTTTTTCGTTCTACCCATTTTCATATCTGATTTCGTATAAAGTTCTTCCATATATTTTTGTTGGTTTGAGAGAACAGATTCGGGGTTCCCTCGGTTTTGGGCATCTGATGCGAGATCTCTTTGACCTATGGTTTTTTTTTCTTCTTGATTCTCTAATTCAAAATATTTTTTTTCTTTTTCATTTGATAGTAGAAGATCCCCTTTTTTCTTTTTAGTGATATTTTTATTTTGACTAACATCTTCATTCAAATGAAAAAGAAGTGAATGGATTGGTATAAACCCCGGTTTCATTTTATATACATTAAAAAATAACTCAAATTGTGGGAATAACCAAGGTATCGGCTTCGATACAGGACGATTTAGTCTTTCTTCATTCATTCCCATCCAATCAAAGGGGTTTCTTTTCTTTTTTTGATTGGATGGGTTGATTTCTTTATCTTTATTAATTTTGAGATAAAAAAGACCTTTCGTATCCAAATATTTTCTATCTGGATTTTTTATATACATAAAATAATCTTTTCTTATAAAATGAGTAATAGGGATACTCGCCCCCATATCAACAAATTTCGGTTTATGTATGTTGTAATTATATGAGTCCTTCTTATCTTCATAATAAATCGATTGATATGCTAAAAGATCATATCTATACATTTTTTGAAAATGATCGTTTTTATTTAGCAATAACGAAACCTTTTCCTCTCTTTCAGATGAATCCCGTTTGATTAAATTTTGATTTTCAACCCTACAATGTTGATTGACTCTATTTCGCCATTTTTGCGGTACTAATTTAGACCATTTTTGCTCAGAGAAATCGTATGGATAATGACTCTTTAACCAATTTTTCCATTGATTCCTTCCAGAATTCTGAAGTTTATTATGCTTTAATTCGTAAGAAATTATTCCTTGTCTTCGAAAAGAATCTTTTATTTCATTCTTAAGAAATAAAGATGCTCCGTCATATTGAAGGACAGATCTTAACTTATACAAGTTAATAACCTGGGTTTGTGATAATTTGTAAAATACATAGGCCTGTGACACGAGGGATAATTTAAAAGAAACCCCCGACTTCGTCTGAATCTTATGACGAATACGCGAAGGTGAAAGTTTTTTTTGTATAGTTGAAAGACGCTCAATTATCTTTTTCTCTTTTGTATCAAAAATATATTTTTTTTTGAATTTACGAAAAAGTTTGATAATGATCATGGGCCTATAAAGACTATTAGTAAGACGATTAATGATATATGGAAAGCTCTCTAGAAGGATATCCGTGTATATCCTTTCCACGATCCATTTTAAAAAATAATGTGATTTACGGATTAATCGATCATTTCTTCTTTTGAATATCTGAAAAAGATTTTTTAGTGATGCTAATTTTTGAGCACCATAACTTGTTTTGTTAGGACTCATATTTATCTTTAGAGTTCGAAATCCATTTGTCTTGTCTTTTGTAATTCTTTCTATTTGATTTCTGATTGTGCTTGTTCTATCAGTCAGATCTTTCATTTTGATTTCTGTCAGTGAATAATTTGTCCAATCCATAGATCGGGTTTGAATGGATGATTCATGAATAATCTGATTATTTATTATAGAATCTTTTTTTATTTCACTCGAATCCTCTCTCCATTTTTTTTGTTCTTTTGGGACCTTTAGAAACAAAAATTTGGTTCTTTCTTTGAAACTTTTTAGAACTCGAAAACTCCATTTTCTAATTGCTTTTTGGAGTTTTTTCAAAGGGGGTCCAAAATAATAACTAAACAAAATACCAAGTCCTACGAGAGGAGAACCAAAAGGACGGTCAGTTTCCAGTCCCCAAATCGTTAAAAAAGCAGCAGGACTTTCCTGCTTTGCATTTTGATCCCTACGAGAAGGTCGTATCTTAGATCGGTGCCAAGGTTTCAGACGGAAAGGAAATCGTATCATTATTTGTATACCCTCTGTGGCCCAGTTTTGGGGAAAAATTCCGTTTCTTCCTGGTTCTAGTACTGGCAGACCATTATAGGTGCATATAACATACACTTCTTTATTCATCTCCCTTATATCCTGCTCCCACTCGGACTCTTGGCGTAATAAGAAACGGACAATATTTTTAGCTAGTATCAACGAAGGTAATACAATAGATTGTCTAAGCCTCGACTGAATTAGTAAAATCAAAGCTCTTATTCCATGAGCATAAATAAGGATATCATAGAGGTCTGATATTCTTTCTCGTGTCCTTTCTATTCGTTCCATTTCCGTCTGCCCGTCCCGCCCCTTTTCCATTTCATTGACTTCTTTTTGAATTTCTTCGTAGCTTTTGTTTTCCTCCATGTACATTTTTTTTTGTTTTTTCAACCTCTTTATTCTTTTTGCTACGCTTCCTTTTATACCCTTTCTAAAAATGTCTTGTATTAGGTCGTAAATCTCAATTACTGATAATATGAATGGTTCGAAAAGAACATCCCAAGAAAATCCTACCCTGTCGAAAAAAAGTGGGGAATACGGATATAAGGGAAACATTTTCCCCGTAAGGGTTTTACGTCTTTGAACACGCATAGAACCTGTGATTATGTCTCGACGAAAATCCGCTTCATAGGGATAATCTATCATATCCACTTCTTCTATTTCATCAGGCTTCGTCATAGTTTTGATACTAGGGTCGGCATTCTCTGCTTCCTCCGGACCCCGCGTAAAAAGAACTATACGTTTCGCTTTCCTCGAGCGAATTTGATGATCTACTATCCACTCTTCCCCCTCTTCCGTTGTTGCAGTTTTTCCGAGTTGTTCTACCTCGCTGAATAATTTGTATGACCATTGGGGGACTTTTTTATTTATTCCAATCGATTTTTTTCGAGTTGTTTTTTCCATGGGAGGAATTATGGCTGTATCGCATATTGTTTGAATGATGGGATCAATTATGACTCTTTCGATTAAAAATTTCAAAACTTTTTCTGGAT